GAGAAAGGGCGGGTTGTCTAATATCGTTCCTCCTCCATTAGTTGATACTTCAAGGAGGTTTTACCTGGAATGAAAGAACAAAAATGGATTCATGAAGGTTTAATTACTGAATCCCTTCCCAATGGCATGTTCCGGGTTCGTTTAGATAACGAGGATCTGATTCTAGGTTATGTTTCAGGAAAGATCCGACGTAGTTTTATACGGATACTGCCAGGAGATAGAGTAAAAATTGAAGTAAGTCGTTATGATTCAACCAGAGGACGTATAATTTATCGACTCCGCAACAAGGATTCGAAGGATTAGGTGGTTCTTCAACTTCAACATTCCTTTCCGTGGGAATAGGACTCGAGATTCAAAATTTCAAGAAACTTATTTTCTTCCAAGAAGTAGATTCAGAATTCAGGTAAGGAATGGCAAATATGAAAATAAGGGCTTCTGTTCGTAAAATTTGTGAAAAATGTCGACTAATCCGTAGGCGGGGACGAATTATAGTAATTTGTTCTAACCCGAGACATAAACAAAGACAGGGATAATCTTTCTAAAAGATTTGATGTACAAATAAAAAGAAAGAATCTGTTTTGACATGAAATGGATATATCCATATATCTCTGACTCATATTTATGAGATGATAAAATATGGCAAAAGCTATACCGAGAATTGGTTCACGTAAGAATACACGTATTAGTTCACGTAAGAATGCACGTAGAATACCAAAGGGAGTTATTCATGTTCAAGCAAGTTTCAATAATACCATTGTGACTGTTACAGATGTGCGGGGTCGGGTGGTTTCGTGGTCCTCTGCCGGTACTTGTGGGTTCAGGGGTACAAGAAGAGGGACGCCTTTTGCTGCTCAAACAGCAGCAGGAAATGCTATTCGTACAGTAGTGGATCAAGGTATGCAACGAGCAGAAGTCATGATAAAGGGTCCCGGTCTCGGAAGAGACGCAGCATTACGAGCTATTCGTAGAAGTGGTATACTATTAACTTTCGTACGGGATGTAACCCCTATGCCACATAATGGCTGTAGACCTCCTAAAAAAAGACGTGTGTAGAAATAAACATTGAAGAGATTTCAAGAGAAATAAATGATTCAATGATCTGATCAAATAATATTACTATGGTTCGAGATAAAGTAACAGTATCTACTCGGACACTACAGTGGAAGTGTGTTGAATCAAGAGCAGACAGTAAACGTCTTTATTATGGACGCTTTATTCTGTCTCCACTTATGAAAGGTCAAGCTGACACAATAGGCATTGCAATGCGAAGAGCTTTGCTTGGAGAAATAGAAGGAACATGCATTACACGCGCAAAATCTGAGAAAATACCACATGAATATACTACCATAGTAGGCATTCAAGAATCAGTCCATGAAATTTTAATGAATTTGAAAGAAATTATATTGAGAAGTAATCTATATGGAACTTGTGACGCGTCTATTTGTGTCAAGGGTCCTAGATATGTAACTGCTCAAGATATTATCTTACCGCCTTATGTGGAAATCGTTGATAATACACAGTATATAGCTAGCTTAACGGAACCAATTGATTTGTGTATTGGATTACAAATCGAGAGGAATCGCGGATATCGTATAAAAAGTCCAAATCACTTTCAAGACGGAAGTTATCCGATAGATGCTGTATTCATGCCTGTTCGAAATGCAAATCATAGTATTCATTCTTATGGTAATGGGAATGAAAAACAAGAGATACTTTTTCTCGAAATATGGACAAATGGAAGTTTAACTCCTAAAGAAGCGCTTCATGAAGCCTCTCGGAATTTGATTGATTTATTTATTCCTTTTTTACATACGGACGAAGAAAACTTACATTTAGAAGACAATCAACACAAGGTTACTTTACCCCCTTTTACCTTTCATGATAAATTAGCTAAACTAAGAAAAAACAAAAAAGCATTAAAATATATTTTTATTGACCAATTAGAATTACCTCCCAGGATCTATAATTGCCTCAAAAGGTCCAATATATATACATTATTAGACCTTTTGAATAACAGTCAAGAAGATCTTATGAAAATTGAACATTTTCGCATAGAAGATGTCAAAAAAATATTGAGCATTCTAGAAAAGCAGTTCACAAGTGATTTACCAAAAAATCAGTTTTAAATCCAATGAATTTATTTCACCTTTTTTTTAAGATGAAAATCAAATGGATTTTGAATCTTTAACACAATCCATATATTCGGAATAGATCCAAAATCTAATTGAATAGCTGTATCTAGGGAGAATTCACTTTGAATTGAATTCTCCCTAGATGCACACGTCGAAATTTTTTATTTCACAATCGAATCAATTTAAAAAAGACCTAAAGTTAAGGATTTATCAATAGGTAATGTTGCACCAATACCCAACCAAAGGGCCACTGCGGTACCAATCAAAAAGACGGTTGTCGCTACTGGACGACGAAATGGATTTTGGAATTTATTAACATTCTCTAAAAAAGGCACTGTTAATAATCCCGCAGGTACTGAAACCATTAA